CCCTTACCCCATAGAGATATGGAATAGAAAGAAGTATTTTGATTGCCACTATAATTTTGAAAATGAACATTTAAATGACCTTCAAACGTAAGTAAATAGATGCGAAACATATAAAATGCGGTTAATCCTGCGGTAGCCCAAGCTATTATTGCGAAAATTGGCGAATACAACCAACTATCATTAAGAATTTCATCTTTTGACCAAAAACAAGCAAGAGGCGGAATACCACAAAGAGAAAGTGTACCTAATAAAAAAGAGGTTTTAGTAATCGGTACATGTTTTGTTAAACCACCCATAAAAACCATATTCTGACTTTTATCCGGAGAATAGCCAACAACAGTTTCCATTGAATGAATAATGGACCCAGACCCTAAAAATAATAATGCTTTGGAATAAGCATGAGTAATCAAATGAAATAAAGCACTTCGATAAGACCCCATTCCTAGAGCTAACATCATATAACCCAATTGAGACATTGTCGAATAGGCTAAACCCCTTTTAATGTCTTTTTGAGCAAGAGCTAAAGTAGCTCCTAATAATAATGTGATTATGCCTATCAACGAGATTAAATTCATTATATAGGGTATAACCATGAAAAGAGGGAGAAGGCGAGCTACAAGAAAGATCCCCGCTGCTACCATAGTAGCAGCGTGTATAAGAGCCGAAATAGGAGTGGGTCCCTCCATAGCATCGGGTAACCACACATGAAGGGGAAATTGTGCAGATTTAGCAACTGCACCGGTAAATAATAAAGCAGCACACAAAATAACAAAGGAAAAGTTGACTTCATTATTATAAATCAAGTTATTGAGTATTTCGAATAAATCCTGAAATTCAAAACTACCTGTTATACAATAAAACCCTAAAATTCCTAATAATAAACCAAAATCCCCTACACGATTAGTTACAAATGCTTTTTGACAAGCATTTGCTGCAGGAGGTCGCGTAAACCAAAACCCTATTAATAGATAGGAACACATTCCAACTAATTCCCAAAAAAAATAAATTTGTATCAAATTTGAACTAGTAACTAATCCCAACATGGAAGTACTGAAAAAACTCATATAAGCAAAAAATCTCAAGTATCCTTGATCGTGAGCCATATAATTATCACTATAAATAAGAACCATGATTCCAACAGTAGTGATTAACATTGACATAATAGAAGTAAGTGGATCGATCAAGCAGCCAAATTCTAAAGAAAAATCATTATCGAGTGTCCAAGACCATACATATTGGTGGATAGAACTGCTATTTATTTGCTGAATAGACAGATTAATTGAAAAAATCATGACTATACTTAACAATAAGATACTTGGAAAAGCCCACATACGACGAAGATTTTTCGTTGCTGTCGGAAAAAGAAGAAGTCCCACTCCTATTAACATAGGAATTGGAAGTGGAACAAAAGGTAAAATCCACCCATATTGATATGTCTCTTGCATAAAAAAATTGAAATTCGTAATTAAAATTTTCCGATTTATCGGACCTTACTTCTTTTGAAAGGAGTCAATAAAAAAATGAAAATATGCACTAAGCTTAACCTAACTTAAATATAAAAAAGAAAAATTTTTCATTTTTCTTTCTTTTTACTTATTCTTTCTCTTTCTGAATTTCTTCTAAATATTTCAAATATTCAAATCAAGAAGTTACAATTGGTCAAATCATATAAAAGACAAAGATTAATTATGAGTCTCCTTCGAATTTGAAAATGCAAGTCAAATTTTGACAAGTTACTAAAAATATTCTTCTTGTTTTTTATTTTTTAGAAAAATTTTATGCGATTTTACCATATCGTTCATATTCCATTCTTTTAGAATTTTAGAAAAAAAATTATCTAGAAAAGCGCAGATTTTTTTAAACAATAGATGTCTTTCACATCCAGCTATACCAATGAGTAATCTCTTAATTTTTATTTAAATGGCAGTTCCAAAAAAACGTACTTCTGCATCAAAAAAGCGTATTCGTAAAAATTTTTGGAAAAGGAAAGGCTATTGGTCAGCGTTAAAAGCGTTTTCTTTAGGGAAATCTCTTTCTACCGGGATTTCAAAAAGTTTTTTTGTGCGACAAACAAATAAAATAAAAAAATAAGTTATTAAGAAATAAAACAGAACACCTTATAAAAATCTAAATTGACCTGACTTAAAAATTAAATTCTTCCGTTTCAAAAAGACAATTCTCAAATTCCATTTCCTGTTGAATTAATTCATAGGAAATGGAATTCTTCTGTTTTACTTTTACTTTAAACCGAATTTAAACAAAGTCTTTTTTTTTTAACAAAAAAACACAAGATACTCACTTTCTTTTTAATATATTTTCTTTCCAGAATAGGAGTCTTATTTCCCCCAGCAACTTATTTGTACTATAAAAGATTTTTTTTTGCACAACTTTCTTACTTTTCTTTTGGATTTTCTGTAAATTCTTATATAGAATAGAGCCCTTATATCTCTGGCCATCAATTCACGCAAAAACACTTAGTGTAAATTTTATGGATAAATATGTGTGAATTTTGAATAATCTAAAATAGGTTTTTTGTTCATTGATAAAACTTATTTTTTGGTTGTACTTTTTAAAATTAAATAAATCAAAAACATTTAATTTAAAAAATGTTTTTTAGAGGAAAGGTTCTATCCCTTAATTGATAGTAAGACTTTTTGGTTTTACAAGAATTCAAGTAAAGAAGATTCTCAAATACACAATAAAACTAAAACCCTAAACTAAAATAATGAACGTTCAAGGACATATTTGAACAGATTTTATTCATTGATTTGAATCTTTCCTGAAAATATTGCACCCAATTGAATTCTTAAATCTAGACGATTGCTTATTTATAGGCTATTATGAGGTCAAGACAAGCCGCTATGGTGAAATTGGTAGACACGCTGCTCTTAGGAAGCAGTGCTAGAGCATCTCGGTTCGAGTCCGAGTGGCGGCATGTCATTTCCTAAAAAAAGAAAATAGATCCTATAATGAATAATGAATTCAATTGCCGATTTCGATTTTATAATTAAGGAACTCTTTTTATGATATTTTCAACTTTAGAGCATATATTAACTCATATTTCTTTTTCGACTGTTTCAATTCTAATTACAATTCATTTGATAACCTTTTTTGTCGATGAAATCGTAAAACTATATGATTCATCCGAAAAGGGCATGATAACGACTTTTTTGTGTATAACAGGATTATTAATTTCTCGTTGGATTTATTCGAAACATTTTCCACTAAGTGATTTAAATGAATCGTTAATCTTTCTTTCATGGAGTTTTTCCTTTATTTATATAGTTCCGTATTTCAAAAAAAATCAAAATATTCTAAGCACAATAATAGGTCCAAGTGCTATTTTTTCCCAGGGCTTTGCTACCTCAGGCCTTTTAACTGAAATACACGAATCCACTATATTAGTACCTGCTCTTCAATCCGAGTGGTTAATAATGCACGTAAGTATGATGATATTGGGATATGTGGCCCTTTTATGTGGATCATTATTATCAGTATCACTTCTAGTCATTACAGTTCGAAAAAATAGAAAATTTTTTTCTACGAGTAATCATTTATTAAATTTAAATAAGTCATTTTTCCTTGATAAAGTCGAATACATGAATGAAGAAAAAAATATTTTAAAAAAAACTTCTTTTTTTTCTCCAAGGAATTATTATAAGTCGCAATTGATTCAACAATTGGATTATTGGAGTTATCGGGTTATTAGTCTAGGATTTCTCTTTTTAACGATAGGAATTCTTTCTGGAGCAGTATGGGCTAATGAAGCATGGGGGTCCTATTGGAGTTGGGACCCAAAAGAAACTTGGGCTTTTATTACTTGGATCATATTTGCAATTTATTTACATACTCAAACAAATCTAAAATTGAAGGGTACAAATTCAGCAATTGTAGCGTTTATTGGATTTCTTATAATTTGGATATGCTATTTTGGAGTAAATCTATTAGGAATAGGATTACATAGTTATGGTTCATTTACATTAACATCTAATTAAATTCAAAAAGGAGTTCTTACCACTTACCAATAGGAATAGAAAAGCATATAACGCATATCAAACTTTGTGTGAACTAGGGAGAGCCTCGCGAATCAAAGTAACGGGTCTCTCCCTAGTTCACACAAAGTTTTTTTACTTAACACAAGAGAAGAAAAAGCGTTCTTTTTGTCATTGTACAACGAACCTTTTTATAAATGATAAGATTTTTTTCATTTTTTATTTATAAAAAAACTATCTAAAAAAAGAATTAGATAGGATAACTTCAACCTTTTCAACTGATAGTGAAAGAACGAAATCGGGGTACATACCAATACCTAGTACGGGTAAAAAAAAGGAGATCGAAAGAAATAACTCTCGCGGCCCAGAATCAAAAAAATAAAAGTTTGGGCCATTAAATATCTTGTATCCATAGAACATCTGGCGTAACATAGATAATAAATAAATAGGGGTTAATATAATTCCAATTGCCATTACAAAAGTAATTAGGATTTTTGTCATTAAAAGAAATTTTGGACTAGTAATTAGTCCAAAAAAGACTATTAATTCGGCAACAAAACCACTCATACCTGGTAATGCGAGGGAGGCCATCGAAAAGCTACTGAATATCGTGAACATTTTTGGCATTGGGATAGCTATTCCACCCATTTCGTCAAGATAAAGAAGACGTATTCTATCATAAGTTGTTCCAGCCAAGAAAAAAAGCGCAGCACCGATAAATCCATGAGAGATTATTTGTAAAAGGGCTCCGTTGAGTCCCATATCTGTGATAGAACCAATTCCTATAATTATAAAACCCATATGAGATACAGAGGAATAGGCTATTCTTTTTTTTAAATTTCGTTGACCAAGAGATGTTGAAGCTGCATAGATTATTTGTACTGCGCCCACTATTATTAACCAAGGAGAAAATAGAGAATGAGCATGAGGAAATAATTCCATATTGATTCGAACTAATCCATACGCTCCCATTTTTAATAAGATTCCGGCTAGAAGCATACAAGTACT